TTTCGATTTCGATGCGTCCATAGCAAGTCTGGATGAGAAGATTGCGCGTTCTCGTGAGGCTACGGGTACGTACCATGATGATTTGAAGGCTGAAATTAGAAGGGATATGGACGCGATCTTTGTAGGTCTAAATGCTAGTCTTGACAGTGTTGTGGAGACTATTCTAAATCCGCCCATTGTAAGTGATAGTAGTGACAGTGATAGTGATAGTGATCTTGACGATAGCGATAGCGAGGGGTCTAATGATGATCCCGATACCCAGGGAACTAAAAAATTCAAGCATTTGTGGGTTCTCTGCGAAAATGAAACTTGTGAAAGCTTAAATTATAAGAGGCTTTTGAAAGAAAGACTATATATTTGTGAATTTTGTGGATATCATTTGAAAGTGAATAGTTCAGATAGAATCGAATTTTCGATCGATCCCGATACTTGGCATCCTATGGATGAAGACCTGTTCTCTCTGGATCCCATTGGATGGCACTCGAAAAAGCATCCTTATAAAGATCGTATTGCTTCTGATCAAAAAGATACAGGGTTAACTGAGGCTATTCAAACAGGCAGAGGTAAACTAAATGGTATTCCCGTAGCAATTGGGGTTATGGATTTTCGGTTTGTTGGGGGTAGTATGGGATACGTAGTCGGGGAGAAAATCACCCGTTTGATTGAGTACGCTACCTATAGATTGCTACCTCTTATTATAGTGTGCTCTTCCGGAGGGGCACGCATGCAAGAAGGAAGTGTGAGCTTGATGCAAATGGCTAAAATATCGTCTGCTTTATATGAGTATCAATCAAATAAAGAGTTATTTTATGTATCAATCCTTGCATCTCCTACTACTGGTGGGGTACTAGCTAGTTTTGGTATGTTGGGAGATATCATTATTGCTGAACCCAATGCCTATATTGCATTTGCGGGTAAAAGAGTAATTGAACAAACATTGAATATAATAATACCTGAAGGTTCCCAAGAGACTGAAAATTTATTCGAGAAGGGCTTATTTGACCTAATCGTACCACGTAAACCTTTAAAAAGCGTTCTGAGTGAGTTACTTAACTTCCACGCTTTCTTTCCTTGGAATGAAAAACGCCCTTTATTGCTTCCTTTGAATGAAAAACCCCCTTTGTTGCTTCCTTTGAATGCAACTTTAGAGCACACAAAAGAAAATTAGTTTATTTGTAGAAAACAAGTAGTTAGTTTATCAGAATCAAAGTAAATAAGAATGGAGTTTTCTTTGATGACCTTACCTTAAATCTAATTGTAGAAAGAATAAAAAGTTGCGGATAACTCTTTTTTTACCTAGAATCCCGATTACTAATTAAGAAGTCTCTATCAACAAGATAAAAGAGTGAATTCTCCCTTTCGTGAAATTAGGCAAATAAAATGAATTTCGTCTTATGTCTTATGTATATAATCAAATAGAGAAAAGATAGATATATAGTTTTTTATCTTTCTCTATCTCCCGAAAATCCCATTTTCACTAAAAATTCCTGTTGGGTCGCATTCTAACGAATCTTTCGATAATCTGTAAGAAACTCTTTCTTTATTAAAAATTCGAAGACAAGAACAAAAGACAAAGAAATGAAGAAAAATAATAAAGTGAATTATCATACATATCTTTCATGTAGAAAGATGAATAAGTCCATTTATTTAGTTCTATATTCCTTGGACTTATTCTATATACTCATTTAGATATATAGAAACTTATTTCTATACTAAGAATTGGAAATTTAATTATTGAATTAATTTGAATTAATAATAATTACAATTCTTAATTATAATTATTATAAGATATTTTTTTATAAAAAAGAAATAATAGCAGGTACAAATAGTAAATCGAGGTACCCCATTTTATGACAACTTTCAATTTCCCCTCTATTTTTGTGCCTTTAGTAGGCCTAGTATTTCCGGCAATTGCAATGGCTTCTTTATCTCTTCATGTTCAAAAAAACAAGATTGTTTAGATCTGATGGGACCCAATCTTATCCGTTTTTTTTTTTTTTTCAAAACTTCGACTTGTAGCATAACACAGATATCCATTTCGACAAATATGGTCTAATGCGTAATTTCCGCCGAACATAAAGGAAAAAGCTCTTATGCCTGCAGAAAAGGATCTATGGGTAAATGAATTCTAGCTAGTTTCAAATAGATCAGGATCGCTGGATGGCTAAAATGTAAAGTCGGTGGATCTATAGGTATATCAATATGTATAGTGGGCTCATATGAAGGGTATGTTATTATTTTAGATCTAACCAATTTGATGAATTATCCCTAAAGGTTCACATCAAACTAGTGCTAGTTCACATCAAACTAGTGCTAGTTGATGAGAGTTACTTTGGAAACAAAAAAAGTAAAGTCAAATTCATTGGGGGTATTCTCTCAATTCCAATAAAATGCAATCAGATCAAGTATGAGTTGGCGATCAGAAGATATATGGATAGAACTTATAACGGGGTCTCGAAAACTAAGTAATTTCTGCTGGGCCCTTATCCTTTTTTTAGGT